TTGAAACCTCAGATTTATACTATAACCACGATGATTCAATAAAACCTTAAAGCTAAGTCCAAAGATTCCCTGAGTAAAAACCATTGCATCATCACTTAATTCTTACTTAATTCTTAATTCAATGAATATTAATAGATATAATAGATATAATGACGGATAATCCCAAGAAATAGTTGTTCTTGGGTCAAAATAAGCAAAGCATAAAGAGGGGTTTGAAAGAAGAAAAATCTTTCGATTTATACTTAATGAATTAATTTTTGAGTCCGGACAAGGGGTCTGAATATTAAGTATGAATCATAGTTTAAAAATTTAATGCCCCATTTCATATATTCCGTGTTTCAGATAATAGAATAAATATCCGACGAGATAAAACACATCTCTATGAAGATGACAGACCCATTCTCTGTACTATCAATAGGATCAATTATAACAAGTCACACACTCATATTCCGAACTACAGAAACAAATAAATTCCGCGGTCGAACTACCAAACTATAAATCTGAGCCCTAAATGATTCACTTTGTATTAAAAAGCTAAGACTTCATAGTTCTTATCGATCTAATTCATTGAAATTCCCTCCAGTAAAACAGAAGAATTATAAATCTCCAAAATAATAGATAGGAATATCGCAAATAGAGCCATTGCGACACCCATCAAAGGAGTAGTTCCCCATCCAGGAGCTACTTTACCATATTCCGAATTCAATGGTTTCAATAAACTCCCTACATTAGTTGGTCTTGGACCAGATCTGGAATTACTCTCAACGGTTTGTGTAGCCATAAATCCTATTATATTAATTAAGATCTGTTGACTTTGTATACTATTCCGTTGTAAATAAACGATCTTATCATAGATCCATTGTGGTCTTGAAATTATATTATATATATAATAATGGAAACAGCAACCCTAGTCGCCATCTCTATATCTGGTTTACTTGTAAGTTTTACTGGGTATGCCTTATATACCGCTTTTGGGCAACCCTCTCAACAATTAAGAGATCCATTCGAGGAACACGGGGACTAGTTGAAGTACTCAGCCTCCCGATATTGGGAGGCTGAGTACTTCAATTGAGATAATGAAAAATCATTTAATCTTTTTACTTTTTAGTTGGAACTTTAGGCGGTTCTCGAAAAAAGATAGCGAAAAAAATTATCCCTAGAGTAGAGACTAAGAGGAATGTATAAACCAATGCTTCCATAGATTCGATCGTGGTTTACAATTATAGCTTCCATACCTGTTTATTTTGGATCATCTCCTGGATAAAGAAAGAGCAGCAAAAGTCAAAGAAAAAAATAGAGTCAAAAGATACGAGACCAATGTTATATCAGACTACTTGTCTTCTTGTAGTTGGATCACCAAGTTTTTGGAATGCGCCAAATTCCACTTGAGCATCCAAATCCGGGTCAATACCAGCAAAAACATCTCTGAACAAGGTTCGAGCACCGTGCCAAATATGTCCGAAGAAGAAGAGCAAAGCAAACGAAGCATGTCCAAAAGTAAACCACCCCCTTGGGCTGCTACGAAAAACACCATCGGATTTCAAAGTAGCACGATCTAATTCAAAAATTTCACCCAATTGAGCGCGTCTAGCATATTTTTTAACAGTAGCAGGATCACTATAACTAACTCCGTTAAGTTCGCCGCCATAGAACTCAACAGTTACACCTACTTGTTCAACACTATACTTTGATTCTGCTCTTCTAAAAGGAACATCCGCTCTAACAATTCCGTCTCCATCTACCAAAACAACTGGAAATGTTTCAAAAAAGGTAGGCATACGGCGTACAAAAAGTTCACGCCCTTCTTTATCTCTAAAGATGGGGTGCCCTAACCATCCAACAGCTATTCCATCCCCGTTGTCCATTGAACCCGCTCTGAATAATCCACCCTTTGCCGGATTATTGCCAATGTAATCATAAAAAGCGAGTTTTTCGGGAATTTTAGACCAAGCTTCTGAGAAACTTTGATTTTCGGCTAGTCCAGCACTAACTCTTCTATATATTTCTTGCTGGAAGTATCCTTGATCCCATTGATAACGAGTGGGACCAAATAATTCGATGGGGGTAGTTGCTGAACCATACCACATAGTTCCAGCAACAACAAAAGCAGCAAAAAAGACAGCAGCGATACTACTGGAAAGGACAGTTTCAATATTGCCCATACGTAATCCTTTGTATAGACGTTGAGGCGGACGAACACTAAGATGGAATAGACCCGCTAATATGCCCAATGTACCCGCTGCAATATGATGAGAAGCTACTCCGCCCGAAACAAAAGGATCAAAACCTTCCACACCCCACGCTGGATTTACAGATTGTACTTTTCCAGTTAGTCCATAAGGATCGGACACCCATATTCCAGGGCCGTACAAACCTGTTACATGAAATGCGCCAAAACCAAAACAAGCCACCCCTGAAAGAAATAAATGAATTCCAAAAATCTTGGGCAAATCCAAAGAAGGTTTTCCGGTACGTTCATCAGTAAATATTTCTAGATCCCAATACACCCAATGCCAAATAGCTGCCAAGAAGCACAAGCCGGAAAACACAATATGTGCTCCGGCCACACCTTCGTAACTCCAAATGCCTGAATTAGTTATAGCCCCTCCTGTGATACTCCAACCGCCCCATGAATTGGTTATTCCTAAACGAGTCATGAAGGGTATAACGAACATACCTTGTCTCCACATTGGATCAAGAACGGGATCAGAAGGATCAAAAACTGCTAATTCATATAGAGCCATCGAACCAGCCCAACCAGCAACCAGAGCTGTATGCATTATATGAACAGCAATCAACCGACCGGGATCATTCAATACAACGGTATGAACACGATACCAAGGCAAACCCATGGAAATACCCCTTTATCAAAGAAAGATAAACACTATGTAATTTTATTGCATTTAAAAAACAATGCTATGGACCTCCGCCCTTCAGTGGATTATCTCGTAGTAGGAGCTAATATTTATTATATTCTGCTGGCAATAATGAAACAATTCTGTTCGTAGAAGCAGATCCATTCTATACCCGATAAGCTCCAATACGCAATGGTGGGTTGAGCCGGGTTTCTATGAGTGAATACATCCATACTTATTCATCATTTGAAGGACCTATTTCTAATAATTTTATTTACTTTATTTATTCATTATGTTTTCCTTTCTGACCATGGCTAAAATAGATGAAAATCTAATAACGCCCCATATTATCATTATCACCACAATAAAAATAAACCCATTAATTACGTTTCCACATCAAAGTGAAATATAGTACTTCATTTTTTGTTAATGCCTATTGGTGTTCCAAAAGTACCTTTTCGAAGTCCTGGAGAGGAAGATGCATCTTGGGTTGACGTATAGTGCGACTTGTCAGATATATTGGGTCATATGGGATTTCCCCGTTCTCTCCCTCGATCGAGATACCCTTTGTTTCACCCAATAACTATTGATTAAATCATCAAAAATTTGGAGCGTGAAGTGCAATTTGATCCATTTTATTTTTTGGGGATCCTAATATTATCATCTCACAATTAAAATAATTTATGGTTGGCTTGGTTGGACCAAGAAAATGAAGTATCCAGGCTCCGTTTATAAAAAAAAGAAGTGATATTGGGAGCATTTGTTCTATATGTGCAAATCGAAATCGGGCATATCCTTCTTTACCTGGAGTAGAGCATAAACCTAAAAAAATGGAAGGGGCCCATTCAGGAACAAGAAAATGACATCGTAATTTGGATTGGACTCGATGAAACAATACATCAATGAGAAGTTTGTTCGATAAGTTTATAAGTTTAGTGAATTTATTATTATAGGTTATTTATTATTATAGGTTATAGGGAAACGAGCGAAAACTTATCTTTTTTTTATGGAAGAAAATAAAGGTTACTTCTATGCCAAAATAAGGGGGCTGGAATCTTATACATTGATTTTTATTTTTTCGCGATTTTTTTGAACCGTATGCCTCAAAAGGTGCATGTACGGTTCCTAAGGGATAGTATTTTATCCTAATCAACAGACTTTATCGAGAAAGATTGCTTTTTTTAGGCCAAGGGGTTGATAGTGAGATCTCCAATCAACTTATTGGTCTTATGGTGTATCTTAGTATAGAGGATGATACCAAAGATCTCTATTTGTTTATAAACTCTCCCGGAGGATGGGTAATACCCGGAGTAGCTATTTATGATACCATGCAATTTGTACGACCAGATGTACATACAATATGCATGGGATTGGCCGCTTCAATGGGATCCTTTATCCTGGTCGGAGGAGAAATTACCAAACGTCTAGCATTCCCTCACGCTTAGCGCCATTGAGTTTTTTATTTGAAAGAAAAAAGACTATGCCTTAGCAGGAAGATTAAGTAATAATAGCATGGCACTTCGAATTCGATATGAAAAAACTCTTTTTTTTTTCAAAACATTAGATTTAGATTATGTATCGAAAGAGTAGTATGAGATAATAAGGTATTCCAATTTTATCTTATCTATCGGGAGTCCATTTAAGCGTCACAAACCTTTTTTTGTTTTCACACCGGAAGGATTTTAACAAATATGGATGTTATGAAATAGTACGAAAATGAAAAGATTTGTTTTTCCTTAGCTCAAAAATAAACTTTGGGATTGCTGAATCACAGACAAAATAAATATATAAAGCAACGGAACCATCATAGTATTTTTTAACTCCCCCGAAAGGAAGGGTGGTAATTGGATCATTTGCCGATCCGCGTCTGATAGATCCTATATTTTCTCTTTATTGGCGGAAAGGTAAAAGTAAATTCCATTATAGAGCCGTATGCACTGCACAAAAAATGCCCGTACGGTTCTTCAATTTTTTTTGTTTGCACCTCACCATCATGCAAGATAGAGAAACCCTTTATTTATCATCAGGGTAATGATCCATCAACCCGCTAGCTCTTTTTATGAGGCACAAACGGGAGAATTTATCTTGGAAGCGGAAGAACTACTGAAACTGCGCGAAACCATCACAAGGGTTTATGTACAAAGA